CCAATCGTAAACTTTATTGAGATAGGTAAACCGAGGAGACTCCCCCTCCGAGAACCGTATATGAGAATTTCATCTCGTACAGCTCAAACAAAAACACCCAAATACTGGGTGAAAAGAGTATGGAATAGAAAATTGGAAACTTCTTAGTTTTCTGATTCAATCTTATCTAAAGATACGAAAGAGTAAAAATAAGAAAGCTCCTCTTTGTGGTTATAGTTAGAATGCCAAAAAATCAAGTCGGCTCACTTGTCTTTATATTCATCGTTAAAGGCCTCTTGAATCTTCTATTTACCTATTTTTTTTTTCTTTGATTTGTTATTTTGATTTGTATGGAATGCGGTTTTACTTTTGTTTTTTTTTTATTGATAGGAATTTTCTTGTTAAGACCCTATGAATCAATTAAAACCTCAGATTCATACTAGAACCACGATGATTCAATAAAACCTTCAAATTGAGTCCAAAGATTCCCCGAGTAAGAACCATTGGATCATCATTTATTCAACGAGAAGAATAGATAGACTGACTTGACTAAAAATACAAAGAACCGTTTGTCCTTTGAGCAAAATGAAAGCAAAAATGGGAATTTGAAAGAAGAAAAATCTTTCAATTTCTAACTTTTTCTTTGGAATAAATTTTGGAATCCGGCCGCGAGGTCTAAATATTAAGTATGAATCATAGTTCGAATACTTCGTGATCTATTTCATATATTCCGTGCTCCAGATACTAGAATGAATATCCGACGGGGTAAAACCATCTCTATCAAGACGACAGACCCATTCTCTGTACTATCAATAGGATCAAATTATAACAAGTCACACACTCATATTCCAGAAATACAGAAACAAAAAAATTTCGCGGTCGAACTACCAAGTGGAACTACCAAAAAAAAATGAGCTAAAAGAAAAATCCGACACCTAAAGGCTTCACCTTTTGTATTTTAAAGCTAGGATTTTGTGGTTCTTGTAAATCTAATTCATTGAAATTCCGTCCAATAAAACGGAAGAATTATAAATCTCCAAAATAATAGATAAGAATATCGCAAATAGGGCCATTGCGACACCCATCAAAGGAGTAGTTCCCCATCCAGGAGCTACTTTACCATATTCCGAATTCAATGGTTTCAATAAATCCCCTACAGCAGTTCGTCTTGGACCAGATCTAGAACTACCCTCAACTGTTTGTGCAGCCATAAATCCTATTTTGTATTCATTGAGATCTGTTGACTTTGTATACCATTCCGTTGTAAATAAACGATTTTATCATAGATCCATTGTGGTCTTGAAATTATATAAGAATGGAAACAGCAACCCTAGTCGCCATCTCTATATCTGGTTTACTTGTAAGTTTTACTGGGTACGCCTTATATACTGCTTTTGGGCAACCCTCTCAACAACTAAGGGATCCATTCGAGGAACACGGGGACTAGTTGACGTAATGGGCCTCCCAAGATTGGGAGGCCCATTACGTCAATTGAGATAATGAAAAATCATTTCATTTTTTTAGTTGGAACTTTTGGCGGTTCTCGAAAAAAGATAGCGAAAAAAATGATCCCTAGAGTCGAGACTAAGAGGAATGTATAAACCAATGCTTCCATAAATTTGATCGCGGTTTACAATTATAACTTCCATACCTGTTTATTTGGGATTATCTCCCGGGTTAAAGTAAAGAAAAAAGAAGAATCAAAGAAAAGGTGGCGATTAAAATCCGGATTTCTCCAGTACCCTCTTTAAAATCACAAACAGAAAATCGAAGGCAGAAGCGAAAAATAACAGAGCAATGTTGCATCAGACTGTTTGTCTTCTTGTTGTCGGATCTCCAAGTTTTTGGAATGCTCCAAATTCCACTTGAGCATCCAAATCTGGGTCAATACCAGCAAAAACATCTCTGAACAGGGTTCTAGCACCATGCCAAATGTGTCCGAAGAAGAAAAGCAGAGCAAACGAAGCATGTCCAAAAGTAAACCAACCCCTTGGACTGCTACGAAAAACACCATCGGATTTCAAAGTAGCACGATCTAATTCAAAAATTTCACCCAATTGAGCACGTCTAGCATATTTTTTCACAGTAGCAGGATCACTATAACTCACTCCATTCAGTTCGCCACCATAGAACTCAACAGTTACACCTACTTGTTCGACACTATACTTTGATTCTGCCCTTCTAAAAGGAACATCGGCTCTAACAATTCCATCTCCGTCTACCAAAACAACTGGAAATGTTTCAAAAAAAGTAGGCATACGACGTACAAAAAGTTCACGCCCTTCTTTATCTTTAAAGATAGGGTGTCCTAACCACCCGACAGCTATTCCATCCCCGTTATCCATTGAACCCGCTCTGAATAATCCCCCTTTCGCCGGATTATTTCCGATGTAATCATAAAAAGCTAATTTTTCAGGAATTTTAGACCAAGCTTCTGATAAACTTTGATTTTCGGCTAGTCCGGCACTAACTCTTCGATATATTTCTTGCTGAAAGTATCCCTGATCCCATTGATAACGGGTGGGACCAAATAATTCGATGGGGGTAGTTGCTGAACCATACCACATAGTTCCAGCAACAACAAAAGCTGCAAAAAAGACAGCAGCGATGCTGCTGGAAAGAACGGTTTCAATATTGCCCATACGTAATCCTTTGTATAGACGTTGAGGAGGGCGGACACTAAGATGGAATAAGCCTGCTAAGATGCCCAATGTCCCTGCTGCAATATGATGAGAGGCTATTCCTCCTGGAACAAAAGGATCAAAACCTTCCACACCCCACGCTGGATTTACAGCTTGTACCTTTCCTGTTAGTCCATAAGGGTCAGACACCCATATTCCAGGACCATACAATCCTGTTACATGAAATGCGCCAAACCCAAAACAAGCTACTCCGGAAAGAAATAAATGAATTCCAAAGATCTTAGGCAAATCTAAAGAAGGTTTTCCTGTACGTTCATCACCAAATATTTCTAGATCCCAATACACCCAATGCCAAATAGCTGCCAAGAAGCACAAGCCCGAAAACACAATATGTGCCCCAGCTACACCTTCGTAACTCCAAATACCCGGATTCGTTATCGTCCCTCCCGTAATACTCCAACCGCCCCATGAATTGGTTATTCCTAAACGAGTCATGAAGGGTATAACGAACATACCTTGTCTCCACATTGGATCAAGAACGGGGTCGGAAGGATCAAAAACTGCTAATTCATATAGAGCCATTGAACCGGCCCAACCAGCAACCAGAGCTGTATGCATTATATGGACAGAAAGCAAACGACCGGGATCATTCAATACGACGGTATGAACACGATACCAAGGCAAACCCATGGGAATACCCCTTTATCAACAAAAAATGGACACTATGTAACTTTATTGCATTGAAAAAAAACTATGCTATGGACCGCCCCCCTTTTTTTTTCAGCGGATTATCTCGGAAAAATGATTAATATTTGTTCTATTCTTTTAGTATTTAGTAATAATGGAACTGTTTGGTTCGTAGGAAAAAAGAGAAGCAGATCTATTCTATACTCGATAAGTACCAATACGCAATGGGGGTTGATTCCTTTTTCTATGAGCGAATGCATCTATATTTGGTCATCATTCAAAGGGCCTATTCGTAAGAATTTTCCTTTCTTCATTCTGTTTTCCTTTACTTTATTTTCTGAACTTATTTAATCTATGTATAAAATCTATGTATAAAATATGATAAAGGCCAATATTATTAAGATAATAAGCACATTATTACGCTTCCACATCAAAGTGAAATAGAGTACTTAATTCTTTTTTCTTTCATTTTATGCCTATTGGTGTTCCAAAAGTACCTTTTCGAAGTCCCGGAGAGGAAGATGCATCTTGGGTTGACGTATAGTGCGACTTGTCAGATATATTGGGTCATATGGGATTTCCCCATTCTCTCCCTCGATCGAGATATCCTCTGTTTCGTCCCCCCAAAAAAATTTGAATTATCAAAAATTTGGAGCGTGAAGCGCAATGAAGTGCAATTAGATCCATTTTGTGAGGAGGTATCCAGATTCATATTAGCAATTAAAATAATTTATGGTCGGCTTGGCTGGACCACTAAAATGAAGTATCCAGGCTCCGTTTAAAAAAACCCAATTGGAATATATTTCGAATTATTACTTATATCATAAACGATTCGATTTCGTTAAATAAGAATGATCTCAACCCCTTAATCAATCGAATACTAAAGGGAATGAATAGAAATACGTCGAATATTTAGCAGAAGGCATGAAAGAAATGAATTGAAAAAAAGGAAGGTAATAGCAAAAAAAAAACGTGGTATTGGGGTCATTTGTCCTATATGTGCAAATCAAAATCGGGCAGATCCTTACTCGGAGTAGAGCATAAACCTAAAAAAATTGAAGAAGCCCATTCAGGAACAAGAAAATGACATCGTGATTTTTTAATTGGATCTCGATGAAAAAATACATCAATGAAACGTTACTTCGATAAGTTTAGTGAATGGTTTTTTATATTATAGGAAAACCCGCCAAACTCATCGTTCTTGAAAAATGGAAGAAAAGCCCCTTCGTTAGAAGTTAGAAAGAGCCTGCTATGAAAAAAGAAAGAGGGCTGGAGTTTACACATTGATTTTTTTCGCATGTTGAACCGTATGCATCAAAAGGTGCCTGTACGGCTCCTAAGGGATACAATTTTATCCTAATCAACCGACTTTATCGAGAAAGATTACTTTTTTTAGGCCAAGAAGTTGATAGTGAGATCTCGAATCAACTTATTGGTCTTATGGTATATCTCAGTATAGAGAATGATACCGAGGACCTTTATTTGTTTATAAACTCTCCTGGCGGATGGGTAATACCAGGAATAGCTATTTATGATACTATGCAATTTGTGCGACCAGATGTACACACAATATGCATGGGATTGGCCGCCTCAATGGGGTCTTTTATCCTGGTCGGAGGAGAAATTACCAAACGTCTAGCATTCCCTCACGCTTAGCGCCAATGAGTTTTTTATTTTTATTTGAGAGAAAAAAGAAGACTATGCCTTCACCATATGAATTATTAATATTCAGTAATAATAGCATGGCACTTCGAATTCGATATGCAAATTCTTTATTTTTTTTCAAAAGATTCTTGATTATGTATCGAAAGAGTAGTATGAGACAAACGAAGGGTATTTCCGACTTTATCTTACCTATCGTAGGCTTATTTCAGCGTCACAAACTTTTTTCACACCAGAGGGTTATTAACAGGATTTATATTATCAAAGAGTACGAAAATAAAAAAAAAATAAAGAAACTTTGGGATTGCTGAATAACAGCCGAAATAAATATAGAAAGCAACGGGGCCATCATAGTATTTTTGAACTCCTCCGAAAAAAAGAAGGGTGGTAATTGGATCATTTACCGATCTGGGTATAAGAGACCCCATATTTTCTCTTTCTTCGATGAAAGGTAAAAAAGTGAAGTCCATTGGAGAGCCGTATGCAATGCGAAAAAATGCCCGTACGGTTGTTCAATTCTATCTTTTTCTTGTTCTTTATCTTTATCTCTTCCCCTCGCCTGATCGTGCGAGCTATAGGAATCTTTTATTTATTATGTTATATTATCTATATGATCAGGGTAATGATCCATCAACCTATTGCCGCTTTTTATGAGGCACAAACGGGCGAATTTATCCTGGAAGCGGAAGAACTACTGAAACTGCGCGAAACCCTTACAAGGGTTTATGTACAAAGAACAGGCAAGCCTTTATGGGTTGTATCCGAAGACATGGAAAGGGATGTTTTTATGTCAGCAACAGAAGCCCAAGCTCATGGAATTGTTGATCTTGTAGCGGTTGTATAAAAAAAGCAGCGATTTCACGCAAATACACGATTTCTTATTTTATCTTCTTATTTCTTAAGGGTTTAATATTCTATAGAATCTATTAAATAGAAGAAATTCATAATCATCCGGTTAGGATCGATCTAAACCAACCCATAATGGATAATTCAGCATGCCAACTATTAAACAACTTATTAGAAACCCAAGACAGCCAATCAGAAACGTCACGAAATCCCCCGCTCTTGGGGGATGCCCTCAGCGCCGAGGAACATGTACGAGGGTGTATGTGCGACTCGTTTAAATCATGGGTTGAGACAAAACAAAAGAAAGAAAACAAATTTTCCAATATCAATGATCAGTACCATTGAATCGGATAGAATGGAAGAACTTCATTCACTATCTAAAAAGGATAGAGTTATCAGATCTTTCTATTGTGTATGAAATTTATGGTTTCCATTGGTGCAAATTCAATCACTTCAATTTGCAATTTAAGATGAGCAAGAATTCCCCATTGGTAACAAATAGTTATCCATTAAGCGGGGGAAATCCTATTTAAAAAGCGGAAAGATTCTGTTTCGACTCTTGCAAGAACGGACTAACAGGGTCAGCTACCCAACCAATCTTCATAATTAAATACCGTTACTGTATAAGGTATATCTCGTTATGAAAGACCTATTACTGGAAAATTCATGGGTAGAGCCAAAGAGTGGTAACTGTACAAGTTACCAATACAATAGCATTGATTAAATGAAGGAAAGGAAAGGGCTCCGGTGTATAGAAAGGACCTCACCGTTTAAGAAGTAACCATAGAGACGATGGAACCCACAATTTCTTTATCTATTTCTATATTTTATTTCCAATGCACCTAGAAAAAAGGAAAAAAAAGTGGTCGGGAAGGTTATAGTAGCAAAAGCCATTGGAATTTGAATTTTATAAATTGGAAGAATCCGTTTTGTTATTAATATACTAGTAAAGGGGAAATGAATAACTGAAAGAAAGGAAATCTATTAGTTATTCATCAAAGTTTCATTTATTCAATGACCAGAATTCGACGAGGATATATAGCTCGGAGACGTAGAACAAAAATTCGTTTATTTGCATCAAGCTTTCGCGGGGCTCATTCAAGACTTACTCGAACAATTACTCAACAGAAAATAAGAGCTTTGGCTTCGGCTCATCGTGATAGAGATAGGAAAAAAAGAGATTTTCGTCGTTTGTGGATCACTCGACTAAATGCAGCAATTCGGAGAAATAGGGTATCCTATATTTATAGTAGATTAATACACAATCTGTATAAGGGGCAGTTGCTTCTTAATCGTAAAATACTTGCACAAATAGCTATATCAAATAGCAATTGTCTTTATATGATTTCCAATGAGATCATAAACTAAGGAGATTGGAAGGAATCTGACAGAATGTTTTAAATGGAGTTCTCTGGAGAATGAACTGCGGGAAGGTAGAATAGAAATTACTACGAGAAAATCGGGATAATATCATAAAGTCGTCAAAATGAGCGAACACACTCAATAAAAAAAAGGTTTCTTCTTCTTCCCCAATTCTTTTTTTTTCTTACAACACGACGGATTCCAGGATTTGTTGAACAAAACATCCAGGTGTTTGAGTTCGGATTGGAATTTTGATTCAATTGAGGAGTAAGCCTATTTTTTTCTGGTTCTAAGACCTGTAGTTCTAGCGGTCGACTCACTTCTTTCAAATTGTTTCTCATTATTAAGAAAAGGTAACGAAGATAAAATACGAGCTTGTTTTATAGCAATAGTAATTAATCGTTGTTCTTTTAAGGTCAATCTATTCACTCGTCTAGATAATATTTTTCCTTGTTCACTAATAAATCGACTAATTAAACTCATGTTTCTATAATCAATTCGATCCCCCGATTGGATCGGGGGCAAACGCCTACGAAAAGATCGCTTGGATTTAAGAAAGAGTCGCTTGGATTTATCCATAATTTTTTTATTCCTTATCCTGAAAATCCTATTCCGATTAAATCAAAAATGATTTCTAAAATGAATTAATAGGATTTGTTTGTCTCTATTTATTTGTTTCTATTTAAATATATGAATAATAGATAGATATATCTATATCATTTTGTTTCATGTTCCTTGGAAGAGTGACACACAAGCACTCGATTCGATCTAGATCTATTTCTTTATCTCCCTATGAATTGTATGTTTGTAACAATAGGGACAGAATTTTCTCAATTCCAATCGACTAGGTGTATTGTGTCGATTCTTTTGAGTAATATATCTGGAAATACCCGCCAATTCCTTATTAACACCGTTTTGAACACAACTGGTACATTCCAAAATAACCCTTACTCGGACATCTTTACCCTTGGCCATGAACCTCCTTTTGGTTTTGATTCACCCAACTTTTCCATTTTCTGATCCAAAGCGAATAAGAAGAAAGGAACCAAAAAGATAGAAGTTGCTAACAACTCAAAATCCAATTCTGAAATCAAGATTTTGTTGCAATCCATATAGTAAATAGTAAGTAATACAAAAATTTCTAACTCTATTTCGAATCACAGTACAGTATTTCATTTAAGTATCTTGTATTGTATGATATTCTTACTCTAGCCACATTTACATTTACGTTTTCTTTTAACTCTATTTTGAATTTTATTGGAGCTTGAACCTGAGTTTCACTGAGGTTGCATCCACTTTTTTCTTTCTCTTTCGCCCCTTATTCTATCTATCGAATTCAAAAAAAAACAAGAAAAGAGGGGAACGGGAGATTAGTCACAAATATTTGATTCTATCTCTACTCTTCTTCACCCCTTTCTATGTCAATAACTAGAATTAGAATTAGAATGAAAAAAAAGGAAATGTCAACGCATCGGGGAATAAACGATTGATTTCTATCAATAAACCTGCTAGAGACCCGAACCATAGAGTACTTAGTACCGGGGCCACGGAAAGATATGTTTTTAGATCTCGCATTGAAAAGCCTCCTTCTTCTTTTTGTATTCCATTTGTATTCCATATTGTAATACATTATGGTAAGAGATGTATATGTAGTTAAAGACCACTTGTATTTGTGCGCAGAATCCCCTAATTCAAATTGAAATGTGCAATGATTCGGTAGATAAGATTTTTTTTTATTATTTATTAAAGCCGAAAAACGGGTCCCTTTCCGTCTGAGAATTCCCGAGAAAAATATTTATTTCTTATTTATTATATGTTATATGATATGAGACGAAAAAAAAGAAATGCCGAGATCTATTTTGCATATCAATGGAGGAAAGAGAATAAGGATGTGGAAAACAAGACCGGGATTCTCTACAATGATACTGTACACCAATTGAAAGGGATGTAGCGCAGCTTGGTAGCGCGTTTGTTTTGGGTACAAAATGTCACGGGTTCAAATCCTGTCATCCCTACCTATTACTGCTCAGGGGAACAGTAACGAGAAATCCATTTTCGATCGATTCAATTTGGACATACATAATCTTTATTGTTATTGGGGTTAGAAAAAAAAAAAAAGAATCCCCCTGCTTATAGTCTTTTCCGTTGTGATAAGAAAGCGCTCTTAGTTCAGTTCGGTAGAACGTGGGTCTCCAAAACCCGATGTCGTAGGTTCAAATCCTACAGAGCGCGATGCCGCTCTTGCCTTGTTAGATCGAAAATGACCCTTGTTAGATCGAAAATTACGCTGAACTGAAATAATTGAACAGCAATCTTAATTTGACCTTGACCCCCCCGGATTAAATTAAAGAAGGAAGGGAGGTCAGTTAAAAAAAGAAATGTTAATTAATCAAAGGTCCAACTGATCACCACGTCTGTATTGTAAATATGCGGTTACGAATAATCCAGCCAAAGTAATAGGAATTAGGCCCAAGACGATTCCAAATAGAAAAACTTCAATCATTTCAATTAAATTTATTTGAAAGGGGAAAAAGAGAGGTAATATCTATCCCTAAATAGTAATCCGTATTGTCTAGGAATCTCAATGCCCAATAATTGGTAATTAATACGGTAAGGAACGAGAGAATATCTGGAATACCACAGAAAACTTTCTTTTTATAAATTATTCATTCAATGAATTTCAAATAAGTCTTATCTTATTCAGACCAATAAATAGAGCCGAAGTTATAGTTAAAGCCGCTAGTAGAAAACCGAAATAACTAGTTAGAGTAGGCATGGAGGAGCTAAAGGAAATATATTATTTTTCTACATATGTTTAGAAA